ACTTGAACGGTCGATTCTTTTTTTCGTCTGAGCTTCCACCTTTACGAATCACAGCGCAATAATTTCTCATTATTTAGAACAAATCATTCCATTTAGAAATAAATATAAAATAAATATATATATATGAAATAAAATAGAGAAGTGTAATAAAAAGACTTTCAAATATAATTTGAAAGCAAAAACGAAAATGATTTAATCTAAAAATAGATCGAATCTAATATTTTTTAATATTAAATGCTATACTATAGAATTGTACTATATAATTGTGATGTGATAAAAAAAAACTAAAATTATATATCGATAGATTAATCGTTATATTCTATGGTCTATGGTAAGTACGAGTATTGAATATTTCCTTTCAATTCTATATTCTATTTTTTCGATAGTCATATTCATTATGACTAGCTAATAGGAATCGCTAAGAATGCAAATATAAGTACTTAATATTAATTAATATCTCTAAGATAACAATAGTTTATTTAATCCCTCTGCAGGTAGAATTTATCTTATGTGAGCCTGCTTAGCTCAGAGGTTAGAGCATCGCATTTGTAATGCGATGGTCATCGGTTCGATTCCGATAGCCGGCTTTTCTCTATTTATTTTCTTCGAGTTTTTACATGATCGAGAATGCCCCTTTGAAATCCGAAATCAAAGAATATTGAAAAATATATTTTTTATCTTATAGGAACTTATAACTATGCCATGAAAAGAATCCCTTTATAGAATCTTTATATATAATATATATATAGAATATATATATATATATAGAATATAAAGGTCTGGGTATTTATTTATCTAATTATTCTTTAGAGTACAAGTACACTACTTCCGTAAACTTCGCTTCATTTATCAGTTAGTTCAGTTTTAGTTTAGGTTTATTCTGTAAAATGAAATTTCATCAATAAGAATTCAATATAAATAAGAATAAGGAGTCTTTATGTCGCGTTACCGGGGACCTCGTTTCAAAAAAATACGCCGCCTGGGAGCTTTACCGGGACTAACTAATAAAAGGCCTAGAGCCGGAAGTGATCTTAGAAACCAATTACGTTCCGGTAAAAAATCTCAATATCGTATTCGTCTAGAAGAAAAACAAAAGTTGCGTTTTCATTATGGTCTTACAGAACGACAATTACTTAAATACGTTCGTATCGCCGGCAAAGCCAAGGGGTCAACAGGTCAGGTTTTACTCCAATTACTTGAAATGCGCTTGGATAACATCCTTTTTCGATTGGGTATGGCTCCGACTATTCCTGGAGCCCGTCAATTGGTTAACCATAGACATATTTTAGTCAATGGTCGTATAGTCGATATACCAAGTTATCGCTGCAAACCCCGAGATATTATTACGGCGAGGGATGAACAAAACTCTAGAGCTCTGATTCAAAATTCTTTCGATTCATCCTCTCAGGACGAAATGCCAAAACATTTGACTCTTCAACCATTCCAATATAAAGGATTAGTCAATCAAATAATAGATAGTAAATGGGTCGGTTTGAAAATAAATGAATTGCTAGTCGTAGAATATTATTCTCGCCAGACCTAAACCTAACGAAAAGAAAATAAAAAATCACAAGGGTTCGGACAATTTTGATCCCTTTCGGCAAAGTAAATTAACCTAAGGTTAAGATAAATTAAGGGTTTGATCCGGATTTTTATCCGATTTAGGTATCATAGAACGGGAGGGAAGTTTTCATTCCTTGTCTACTCTTTTCCTTTTAGTATTTTCCGTGACACAGCAATTAGGAATAAAATATATATCAAGGTCTAACTGTTTTGTGTTGGAATATAATTTTAGATAGTGCTATTTTACTCTTTTGATTAGTAAGATTAGTGAATTAGATGAAGGTCCGGAAAGAGAGGGATTCGAACCCTCGGTAAACAAAAGCCTACATAGCAGTTCCAATGCTACGCCTTCAACCACTCGGCCATCTCTCCTACATAATGATTATGACCCAAAAACCGAGTGAATAGCGAGCTGGTACTAGTAGATTATTGGATAGGAACGACTACTTAATTATAATTATAAAAAACTAGATAAATTTAAAGAAAGATCTTTCTTTTGAGGTTAGGCGGATAACTAGAAAATATGAAAATTGGTAGAAACATTCTATTAATGTTTGCAAAACCAGCCTTCGCCTCTTTTTATGTTATTTTATACCGTTACCGAAGGCAATCACTAAATTATAACGAATCAGCTGATTGATGGGTCTATTTTTGCACTTAGGTTCATGGATCTCTTTAGAGCACGATTCTATTTAGACTCTAATTCCATATCTTAAGAATTCTCAAATTCCTTTCCAGTCCAGTATTCAGAAAAACTATATATATATATAGTTGATTGTATAGTGTATACCTACTATGCATACAAAAGAAAACGGGCGGGTTTTTCATCATAGAATAGTTATTCGATCTTTTTTTATTCTTTGGATGAAAATTAAATAAAAAAGTGTTCGTTATTCTCATCTGTAACTTCAATGAAATTGAATACTTTCTTTTTTGT